TTTTTTTTTTGACATTTTCTGTATTTTATATGTAAATTAAAAGTTTTTTTTGTGAAATAGAATATGTATGATTTTCTTTAAACCTGAATAAATTTTGAATTTTGGGTTGTTAATTTGGGCCTATTAATATAAATGGTTTATTTGATATATTACTTTTATTTCCATATATTCTTATAATTTATTTTATAATAATTGCTTATTAATATTCATATATTTATCAAAAGGTTTAGCTACTTATAGTTTTTAAGGCAAAAGAAATTATTATATAATAATATATTTATGTTAATATACATATATATTTTACATTATTAATATAGTATATAAACAATACACTTTATTTAATTAATATTATTAGTATTTAAATATAATCAATCATCATCATCATCATCATCATCATTTAAGACTGATTATGCCTTTCAGCGTTCAGTCTGGAGCATAGTACCTCTTATAAAACTCCTCCACGATCCCCTATTCAATGCTAACTTTGATGCCTCTTCTGATGTTAAGCCTATTACTTCAAAATCATTCCTCACCGAATCCAAGTACCTTCTCCTTGGTCTACCTCGACTACCCTACTCACTACCATGATTTTAAACGTTCCACTTTATAAGGGATCCATGTTAATTTATTAAACATATAATAGAGAAGTTGTTGTTGTCATGAGAGGTCTAAATATTCTAACTTTTTTGTTTTTTTGTTTTTATTTTTCTATAATTTTCTAAAAGTTTTTGATTTTTACGTATTTTAGTTGTTTATTTTTTTATTTTATTGGGTTTATTTATTTTCTTAAAAGTTTTATTCTTGCTTATTTATTCATTTTTTCTTTGTATTATATACAAGTTTTGTAAGACTAAAAGTTCTTTTTGTAGTGATTTAATTTAATTATCAAGTAATTTTGGAATTAGCAATTGATTTAGTATTGGCATATTTCGTGCCAGCAGCCGCGGTTATACGATTAATGCAAGTGAATATATTTGGTTAAAACAGTTATTTTTTGATTTTAGGATTAATTTATAAATTTTTAAGGTGAAATTTTAAATTTTTTTGTGATTCTTATTATGATTCTGTGAAACTTAAATAATAAACTAGGATTAGATACCCTATTATTTTAAGTGTTAATTTTGCTTACCAGGGTAGTATTAGTTAGGATCTTTAAACCCAAAGAATTTGGCGGTATCTTATTCCATTTAGAGGAACCTACCCCATGATTGATAATACACGATTAACTATACTTAATTTATTTGTTTGTATATCTCCGTTACCAGAAAATCTTTTTGGAGTAATAATTTTCTTGATTTATAATTATAAAATATTTCAGGTCAAGGTGCAGCTTATAATTAAGAGGAGGTGGGTTACAATAAATTTTAGTTTATTACGTATTTATTAGTGAAACGCTGTTAATAAAGGTGGATTTAATAGTAATTTGATTTATTTAATTCAATTGATATTGGCTCTAGGGTGTGTACACATCGCCCGTCACTCTCATTATTGATCAATCTATTTTAATTTAAAGTTAGTTTCAGTTTAGATGAGATAAGTCGTAACATAGTAGATGTACTGGAAAGTGTATCTAGAAAGTTTACCAAGATAAAGCTTTTTAGTTAAGTATTTCATTTACACTGAAAATTTTTCTGTGCAATTCAGGATATCTTGATATTTATTATATTATTTTTTGTTTTTGTTTATTTTAGAATTTAATAGAAATAACTTTATTTTGTTTTGTCTTAGTATTTTTTATTGAATTGATTTAATATAATTATAGTTTAATAGTAATGTAATTGGATTATGAAATATTGTTTAAAATTAATAAAAGTAAATTTTATTTTTTGTACCTTTTGTATCAGGGTTTATTAATATTTTAGTATTTATTTACTATTCTCGATTTAGGTTGATCTATAAACAAATTTTAGTTAATGTTTTAAAATTATTAAAAATTTGTTTATTGAAATGAAATGTTATTCGTTTCCTAAGGTATCTAGTTTCTTAAGAAAAATTTTAATTTTTTATATTTAATGTTTTATTTAATTTTTTAATTGAAAATATTAAATAATTTATTTTTTAGGGGATAAGCTCTGAAATAATGAACCTATAATTTATTTAATTAAAAATTTAATAATAAGCTTTAAATCAGCTATTTTTAAGATTACGTTTTAGTTCATTATTTTTTTTTATAATTTTATAATTATTTTAGGTTTTTTATTAAGATGATAAGTTTAATATTTTAATTTTTGTAATAATGATGGAATTAGTATATTTATTTTGTTTGTAATATTTTTAATTATTAATTTATTATAAGGAACTAGGCAAATTAATTTCCGCCTGTTTATCAAAAACATGTCCTCTTGATAATATTTTGAGGTTTGACCTGCTCACTGATAATTGTAAAGAGCCGCGGTATTTTGACCGTGCAAAGGTAGCATAATCATTAGTCTCTTAATTAGAGGCTGGAATGAATGGTTTGACGAGAAATTAACTGTCTCTTAATAATTTTTAAAATTTAACTTTTGAGTTAAAAGGCTTAAATTTTTCTTTAGGACGAGAAGACCCTATAGAGCTTGACATTTTAATTTTATATTTTTTTAAGATAGTCTTTTTATATTTAATGATGATGTTTTGTTGGGGTGACATGAAGAATAAAAAAACTCTTTATTATAAAATCATTAATTTATGTTTGTTTTGATCCATAATTTATGATCATAAGATTAAGTTACCTTAGGGATAACAGCGTAATTGTTTTTGAGAGCTCATATTGACAAAGCAGATTGCGACCTCGATGTTGGATTAAGGAAAATTTTGGGTGTAGTAGTCCAATAATTAGGTCTGTTCGACCTTTAAATTCTTACATGATCTGAGTTCAGACCGGCGTAAGCCAGGTCGGTTTCTATCCTAAGATTAATAAGTTCATATTAGTACGAAAGGACCATATGGATGAAATATTTTTTTATCTTTGATTTAAATTAATTATTACTATTTTGACAGATTAATGTGTTGAATTTAGAATTCATTTATGTAGATTTGTTCTACAAATAGTATTGATATATTATGATTTTTTAATATTTATTTTAAATTTTTTTCTTTTAATTATTTGTGTTTTGATTAGTGTAGCTTTTTTAACTTTATTAGAACGAAGGGTATTAGGTTATATTCAAATTCGAAAAGGTCCTAATAAGGTTGGATTTATAGGTATTCCTCAGCCTTTTAGTGATGCTATTAAATTAATTTGTAAAGAACAACCGATTCCTATCATATCAAATTATTTACTCTATTATTTTTCTCCTGTTTTTAATTTAATAATTTCTTTAGTTATTTGGGTAATTTTACCTTATTTAACTTATATATGTTCATTTTCCTATGGGTTTTTATTTTTTTTATGTTGTACTAGATTAGGTGTTTATACTGTAATAATTGCTGGTTGATCATCTAATTCAAATTATTCATTATTAGGCTCTTTACGTTCTGTTGCTCAAACTATTTCTTATGAAGTAAGATTAGCTTTAATTTTATTATCTTTAATTATTTTAATTGGAAGTTTTAATATATTAGATTTTATAAGTTATCAGTTTAATTGTTGATTTATTATTATTTCTTTTCCTTTATTTTTATCTTGTTTTGCTTCTTGTTTAGCAGAAACTAATCGAACTCCTTTTGATTTTGCTGAAGGTGAATCTGAGCTTGTTTCTGGTTTTAATATTGAGTATGGTGCAGGCGGATTTACTTTAATTTTTTTGGCTGAATATACTAGAATTGTTTTTATAAGTATATTAATAACAATAATTTTTTTAGGTGGTGATTTTTATTCTTATTTTTTCTTTATTAAACTTACTTTTATATCATTTTTATTTATTTGAGTTCGTGGGACTTTACCTCGCTTTCGTTATGATAAATTGATATATTTGGCTTGAAAAAGTTTTTTACCTTTATCTTTAAATTTTTTTATCTTTTTTATTGGTTTTAAAATTTTATTGATTTCATTTATTTAGTGAAATTTTTTAAGAATTAAAAAGTTAATAGAAGAATTAAACTTCTAATTTTATGTTTTCAAGACATATACTTTTCTTAAGCTAATTAACTAATTAATTATTCTTTAATTAATTTATCTCATATATTAGCTACATGAATATTAATTAAAAAATATAAAAAGTATATAATTGTTAAAATTTGCCCTGTCATAATATAAGGTTCTTCAACGGGTCGTTTTCCAATTCATGTTAATAGAAGAACAACAATTACTATAATTCAAAACAAAATTTGGTTAATAGGATAGAATTGAATTCCACGAAATTTTGTTTTATTATAAAATGGTATAATTATTAAAATACTAATTGATAAAAATAATGCAATAACTCCTCCTAGTTTATTAGGAATAGATCGTAAAATAGCGTAAGCAAATAAAAAATATCATTCTGGTTGGATATGAACTGGTGTAACAAGAGGATTTGCTGGTACAAAATTATCTGGGTCTCCTAATATATAAGGATTAATTAAACATAAAAAGATTAATACTGATGTTATAATCACAAATGTAATTGAATCCTTAAATGTAAAATATGGATGGAAGGGAATTTTATCAATATTACTATTTAATCCGATTGGATTATTTGAACCTGTTTGGTGTAAAAAGAATAAATGAATTGCCGCAATTGCAGCAATTACAAATGGTAGAACAAAATGAAATGTGAAAAATCGATTTAATGTTGCATTGTCAACAGCAAATCCTCCTCAAACTCATTGAACTAAATCTGTTCCTAGATATGGAATTGCTGATAATAAATTTGTAATTACTGTTGCTCCTCAAAAAGATATTTGTCCTCAAGGTAAAACATATCCTATAAATGCAGTTGCTATAACTAAAAATAAAATAATTGTTCCAATTATTCATGTATGTATATATATAAATGAACCATAATAGATTCCTCGCCCTACATGTAAATAAATACAAATAAAAAATATAGATGCTCCATTTGCATGTAGTGTTCGGATAATTCAACCATTATTAACATCCCGACAAATGTGAACAACTCTTCTAAATGCTATTTCAATATTAGGTGTATAATGTATAGCTAAAAATAATCCGGTAACAATTTGAATAATTAAACATAATCCTAATAATGAACCAAAATTTCATCAGAATGAAATGTTTGTTGGTGCTGGTAGATCAATTAAAGAATTATTAAGAATTTTAATTAATGGGTGCTTTAATCGTAGGGGTTTGTTCATTAGTGTAATTATCTTACTTTTCGAATAGGTCCCTGATTGATATTAGTAATTTTTACTACTGCTACTAACGCAAGAAATAAATAAATTATTATTATTAAGGTAATAATAAATGTTGGTTTATTATATAATTTTCCTAAAGATATGGTTATTTCTTTAAAATTAATTGAATTATTAATATTTATGGTTTCTGTATCTTTAATTACATCTAAAAATATTATTTTATCTGTAATAATTAAAATTACTATAATGATAATTGTTATAATTATTGAAATAATTAAAACAATAGATTTATTTTTAAATAATTCATTTGATGCAATTCTTGTAATATAAATAAATAAAACTAATATACCACCAAGAAATGTTAAGAATAAAATATAAGATAATCAAAAACTTTCTATTATTGTTCCTGTAATTAAACCAACAAAAAAGGTTTGAATAATAATAAATATCATTATTGATATAGGATGGTTTAATTTAATAAAATTAATATTTATTATATTTGATATTGCTATAATAATTATTTTAATCATTTCAGGGGTTAGTTTTATAAAAATATCGGTTTTGGAGATCGAGGATAGAAAAATTTTCTACCCCTGAAGCTTTAAAAGTGGGGAGGCTTATTCTTATTTTTGGTTTACAAAACCAACGTTTTTTTTAAACTATTAAAACTAATGTATATTTTTTCTGTTTTTACTTCTTTATTAATTTATTTTGCTGGTGTTTATGTCTTTTCTTCAAAGCGTAAACATCTACTTATGGTTTTGTTAAGATTAGAGTATATTGTTCTTTCTTTATTTTTGTTAATTATTGTTTTTTTTATTGAGTTTGATTATGATTATTTTTTTCCTGTGATTTTTTTGGTTTTTTCTGTTTGTGAGGGGGCTTTAGGTCTTTCTATTTTGGTTTCTATGATTCGATCTCATGGTAATGATTTTTTTAATTCTTTTGGTTTTTCTTTATGTTAAGTTATTTATTAATAATTATTTTTTTGATCCCTCTTTGTTTTTTACGTGATTGTTGATGGTTGATTCATTCTTTAATATTTTTATCAAGTTTTGTTTTTATGATTTTTATATATTCTTATTCTGATTTAAATATAATTAGATATTGTTTTGGTGTTGATTGTTTTTCTTTTAGATTGATTTTGTTAAGTTTTTGAGTTTGTTCTTTAATAATTACTGCTAGAGGTTTAGTTTATTTATCTTCTCATCATTCAAGTTTTTTTGTTCTTATTGTTTTGTTTTTATTAATTATGTTGTATTGTTCTTTTTCTAGTTTGAGTTTATTATCTTTTTATATTTTTTTTGAATCTAGATTGATTCCCACATTACTTTTAATTTTAGGTTGAGGTTATCAGCCTGAACGTTTACAGGCTGGTTTGTATTTAATTTTTTATACTTTGTTTGCTAGATTACCTTTATTATTAGTTCTATTTAGGATTTATGATGTTTTTATAACTTTATATTTTCCTTTATTAAATGATTTTGGTTCTTATTATTTTATGTTTTATATTTTTATTATTTTAGCATTTTTAGTGAAGATACCAATATTTTTAGTTCATCTTTGGCTTCCTAGGGCTCATGTTGAGGCTCCAATTTCTGGTAGAATAATTCTTGCAGGAGTTTTACTTAAATTAGGTGGTTATGGTATTTTTCGTATTATGAAGATTATTTCTTATTTAGGTATAAAATTTAATTATTTTTGGTTGTCTTTAAGTTTGTTTGGTGGTGTTATTGTTAGATTAATTTGTTTTCGTCAAGTTGATTTAAAGTCTTTAATTGCTTATTCTTCTGTTGCTCATATAAGAATAGTTATTGGAGGTTTAATGACTATGAATTGATGAGGTTGTATAGGTTCTTTTTCTTTAATAATTGGTCATGGTTTATGTTCTTCTGGTTTATTTTGTTTATCTAATATTATTTATGAACGTTTAGGCAGACGAAGATTATTAATTAATAAAGGTATAATTAATATCATACCTAGAATATCTCTTTGATGATTTCTTCTTAGATCATCAAATATGGCTGCTCCTCCTTCATTAAATTTGTTGGGTGAGTTAAGTTTATTAAATAGAATTATGTCTTGATCTACTTTTATATTTTTAGTTTTGATTTTTTTGTCTTTTTTTAGTGCTGTTTATACATTATACATGTATTCTTATTCACAGCATGGTTCTTATTATATAGGTGTTTATACTTGTTCTTTAGGTTATTTTCGAGAGTATCATTTATTATTTTTACATTGGTTACCTTTAAATATCTTATGTTTAAAGGGTGAATATTTTTTTATTTAGTTTGGCTTAAGTATTTTAAATAAAATATTGTTTTGTGGAATCAAAGATGTGAAGTTTTTCATCTTAGGCCATGTATTTATTGTCTATTTGTTCTTTAAGTTTTTTTTCTTTATTTCTTTCTAGAACTCTTGTTTTTATTTTAGGAATTTATTATTTAGTTTTTGATTATAGAGTTTTTATTGAATGAGAGCTTTTTAGTTTAAATGGTTCAATAGTAGTTATAACTTTTATTTTTGATTGAATATCTCTTATTTTTATATCTTTTGTTATATATATTTCTTCTTTAGTAATTTATTATAGAGAGGATTATATGTCTTCTGAAATGAACATTAATCGTTTTATTATAATTGTTTTAATGTTTATTCTTTCTATAGGTCTTTTAATTATTAGTCCAAATTTAATTAGAATTTTGTTAGGTTGAGATGGGTTAGGATTAGTTTCTTATTGTTTGGTTATTTATTATCAGAATGTAAAGTCTTATAGTGCTGGGATACTAACTGCTTTATCAAATCGAATTGGTGATGTTGCAATTTTAATTTCTATTTCTTGAATGTTAAATTTTGGTGGTTGAAATTATGTTTATTATTATGATTTTATTTCTGATTCTTTTGAAATGAAGTTTATTACTATATTAATTATTCTTGCTGCTATAACTAAAAGAGCTCAAATTCCTTTTTCTTCTTGACTTCCAGCAGCTATAGCTGCTCCTACTCCTGTTTCTGCTTTAGTTCATTCTTCTACTCTTGTTACTGCAGGTGTTTATCTATTAATTCGTTTTAGACCAATATTAATTTCTTATAATTATGGTTGATTTTTATTGTTAATTGGTTGTATAACAATATTTATGGCTGGTTTAGGTGCTAATTTTGAATTTGATTTGAAGAAAATTATTGCTCTTTCTACTTTAAGTCAACTTGGATTGATAATAAGAATTTTATCTATAGGTTATTCAAAACTTGCTTTTTTTCATTTATTATCTCATGCTTTATTTAAGGCTTTATTATTTATGTGTGCAGGTTCAATAATTCATAATTTAAGGGATTCTCAAGATATTCGTTTTATAGGTTCAATTGTTAATTTTATACCTTTAACTTCTGTTTGTTTTAATGTTTCTAGATTGTCATTATGCGGTATTCCATTTTTGGCTGGGTTTTATTCTAGGGATTTGATTCTAGAGATAGTATGTTTAAGATGAATTAATTGTTTAATTTTTTTCTTTTATTTTGTTTCAACTGGTTTAACGGCTTCTTATTCTTTTCGTTTGTTTTATTATTCTATGTCGGGTGATAATAATTTTTATTCAAGTTTTTCTTTTGATGATAAAAGATATTATATTTCTTTTGGTATATTGTCTTTATTATTTGTTGCTGTTTTTGGTGGTAGATTTTTATCTTGGTTGATTTTTCCTATTCCTTATACAATTGTTTTGCCTTATTATTTAAAATTGTTAACAATGTTAACGGTTGCTTTAGGTTCATATTTGGGGTATTGTTTTTCTAAAATAAATTTCTCTAATGATTTATTTTCTTTTAGTATTTTATCTTTTGTTAGATTTTCTGGTTCAATATGATTTATGCCTTATCTTTCAACTGTTTTTGTTAGATATTTACCTTTAAGGATAGGTTATTATTCATCTAAGTCTTTTGATTATGGTTGAGGTGAGTTATTTGGAGGTCAGGGTTTATATAGATTATTTATTTATTTAATTAATTATATCCAGTGTTGATATGATTCAAATTTTAAGGTTTATTTGTTAACTTTTATTTTTTGAATATTTGTTTTATTAATGTTGTTCTTTTTATAAACCTAAATAGCTTATATAGAGTATAACACTGAAGATGTTATGGAAATAGTTTTATTTTTAGGTATATTTATAAATATAATAATATTATTTTTACAGTGAAAGTGTAATGTTTTATTTAAACTATATAAATAGAAATGTTAACGGAGTTTAACCGCTAATATAAAAAGTTAGCAGCTTTCATATTGGCTTTACATTTCCTTAATTGGAACTTTATTAGTTCAATTATATTATTAACAGTAATACGCCTCTTATTGGCTTCAATTAACCAAAATAAGGGTAATATAAATACCAATTTTTCAGGTCGAAACTGAATGTAATAATTTACTTCTTATTCATTTAAGGTTGATTGATCAAGTCAATATTTTTTGAATGCAACCCAAATGTTATAATTAACTACAACCCTTTAATTTGCTCATTGTAGAGCCCCTTGTTTTCATTCATAATATAATCCTCCTAGTAATACTAGAATAAAAAATATTGTAGATAATGTTCATATTATAATATTTGATGTTTTTATAATAATTACAATTGGTAAAATTAGTGCAATTTCAACATCAAAGATTAAAAAGATTACTGCAATTAAAAAGAATCGTAGTGAAAATGGTATTCGAGCTGATCTTTTTGGATCAAAACCACATTCAAATGGTGATCTTTTTTCTCGATCATTAGTTAGTTTTTTTGATAGTATTGTAGAAATTAATATAACTGTTATTGGTATAATAAATCTAATTAAAATTCTTGTTGATAGGGTTAAAATTATTTTTCTTGATTTATTCAATCTTTTTGATTGGAAGTCAAATGTACTATTTATACTAGAAAAATGTTTATCTACCTCATCAGTAAATTGAAATATATAAGAATAATCAAACTACATCAACAAAATGTCAGTATCATGCTGCTGCTTCAAATCCAAAGTGGTGATTAGGGGAGAATTGGTTTATTATATGTCGAGCTAGACATGTAGTTAAGAAGATTGTTCCAATAATTACATGTAATCCGTGAAATCCTGTGGCAATAAAAAATGTTGATCCATAAATTGCATCGGCGATAGTAAATGGTGCTTCTCAATATTCATATGCTTGTAATATTGTAAAGTATAGACCTAATAGTACTGTGAAAAATAAACCTTGAAGTGCTTGGGAGTGGTTAGATTTTATAATTCTATGGTGAGCTCATGTTACAGTAACTCCAGATGCTAAAAGGATAGCTGTATTAAGTAGAGGGATTTGTATAGGATTGAAAGGCTGGATTCCTATAGGTGGTCATAATATCCCAAGTTCAATGGTTGGTGCTAATCTTCTGTTAAAGAATGCTCAGAAAAATGATAGAAAAAATAATACTTCTGATGCAATAAATAAAATTATACCTCATCGTAATCCAATAGAAACAAATCCTGTATGTAATCCTTGATAAGTTCCTTCTCGGATTACATCTCGTCATCATTGAATTATTGTTAATAGTGTGATTCTAAATCCAATTATAAATAGATTGATATTAAATAGATGAAATCATTTTGTTAATCCTGAAACTAAAACTATTGCTCCAATTGCCCCTGTTAGTGGTCAAGGTCTATAATCTACTATATGGAATGGGTGGTTTGAATGGGTTGTTAACATAGGTTTAATATACTTCTCTAGAATAAAGTGTTCTTAAAATTGAAAATACATATGCTTGAATTATAGCTACTGCTGATTCTAAAATTAATAGTAATATTTGTCCAATGATTAAAATTGAGATTAAATTTGCTGGTAATGATGGTCCTGTATTTCCTAATAAAGTTAATAATAAATGCCCAGCAATTATATTTGCTGCTAACCGAACAGCTAAGGTACCTGGACGAATAATGTTTCTGATTGTTTCAATTAATACTATAAATGATATAAGTGCTGGAGGTGTTCCTTGAGGAACTAAATGAGAAAATATATGGTTTGTGTGATTAATTCATCCAAATAATATAAATCTTAATCATATAGGTAATGCAATTGTAAATGTTAATGTTAAATGTCTAGTTCTTGTAAAAATATATGGAAATAGGCCTATGAAATTATTAAATATTATTATAATAAAAATTGAAATGAAAATAAATGTTGTTCCATTAAATGATCTAGGTCCTAATAATGTTTTGAATTCATTATGTAAGGTTAAATTTATTTTATTTCATACAATGTTAATTCGTGATGACATTAATCAGAATATAGATGGGATAAACAGTAATCCAATGAATGTTCTAGTTCAATTCAGTGAAATATTAAAAATATTAGTTGATGGGTCAAAAGTGGAAAATAAATTTGTTATCATTTTCAATTTTGATTCTTTCTTTTTATTATTTTCTTTTTCATATTTTTAATAGTATTAGGTTTATAAGAGAAAAAGTTTATTTGATTAAATGAAATTATTGTTATGGAAAATAAAATGAATAATGAAAATCATATAAGGGGCGATATTTGAGGAATTTGGTTTAAATACCTCACCAGAAGTAGACGTTAATTTACTATTTTTTGGTTTAAGAGACCATTACTTACTTTCAGTCATCTGATGCTCAAGGTGTACTAATTTTTATAGTTATTTTAGACTGACACTCTAATGTTATATTTTAACTAACTCCTTATATAATTTTAGATAGTCATTTAATAAAAAGATTTACTGAAGTTCTTTCAATTACGATTGGTATAAATCTATGATTCGCACCGCAGATTTCAGAGCACTGACCAAAGAAAAGTCCTGGACGATTAATCGTGAATGTTCCTTGGTTTAATCGTCCTGGTGTAGCATCGATTTTAATTCCAATAGCAGGTACTGTTCATGAGTGAAGAACATCTGATGCTCTAGTTAAAATACGAACTTCTGTATTTATTGGTAAAATTGTACGGTTATCAACATCTAATAAACGAAATCTATTTATTTCGAGATCTCTTTCTGGTAATATATATGTGTCAAATTCTACGTCTACAAAATCTGAATATTCATATCTTCAGTATCATTGTCGTCCAATTGTTTTAATTGTAATTATTGCATCTACTGAGTCATCAAGAAGATAAAGTAGTCGTAAAGACGGTAAAGCAATAAAAATTAATGTAATAGCTGGTAATGCTGTTCAAATTGTTTCAATTAAGTGTCCATGTAATATGTTTCGGTTTGTTAATTTGATTATAAATATATAACTTAGTGAATATCCAACAATTACTGTAATTAATAATAATACAACTATAGTGTGGTCATGAAAGAATGATAGTTGTTCCATTAAAGGTGAAGCCCCATCTTGTAGTGATAAATTTGATCATGTTGCCATTTTCTAATAAAAGGTCAAACCTTTATTTTTAGAGCTTAAATCTATCGCACTAATCTGCCATATTAGAATCTAGAAATTATTGGTAATTCTGAATATCTATGTTCAGCAGGTGGGTTATTTTGTAATCATTCTGTTGATCTTCTTATGTTAATTCTAAATATAATTGTTCGATTTGTAATTATTCTTTCTCATATAATTATGATAAATATAATGATTCCTACAATTGAAATTGTAGACCCAATACTAGAAATTACATTTCATGATGTATATGCATCTGGATAATCAGAATATCGTCGTGGTATACCTGCTAATCCTAGAAAGTGTTGAGGAAAGAATGTAAGGTTTACTCCAATAAATATAATAGCAAATTGAATTTTTAATCATGTATTGTTTATTGTTAATCCTGTAAATAGGGGATATCATTGAATAATACCTCCTATAATTGCAAATACTGCTCCTATAGATAAAACATAGTGGAAATGTGCTACTACATAATAAGTATCATGTAAAATAATATCTAGAGATGAATTTGCTAAAACTAGTCCTGTTAAACCACCAATTGTAAATAGGAAAATAAATCCAAGAGCTCATAATAATGGTGGATTAAAATTAAATTTTGTTCCATAAAGAGTTGCTAGTCATCTAAATACTTTAATCCCTGTTGGTACTGCAATAATTATTGTAGCTGATGTAAAGTATGCTCGTGTATCAACGTCTATACCTACTGTAAATATATGATGTGCTCATACAATAAAACCTATTAATCCAATTGATAGTATTGCGTAAATTATACCTAAGGTTCCAAATGATTCAATTTTACCTCTTTCTTGACATACAATATGAGAAATAATACCAAACCCTGGTAGAATTAGGATGTAAACTTCAGGGTGTCCAAAGAACCAAAATAAATGTTGATATAGAATTGGGTCCCCACCTCCAGCAGGGTCAAAAAATGATGTATTTAAATTTCGGTCAGTTAATAATATAGTAATTGCTCCTGCTAATACCGGTAATGATAATAGTAATAGAAGTGCTGTGATTGCTACTGATCAAACAAATAGTGGTGTTTGATCCAGTGTTATTCTTTCCGACCGCATATTGATTGATGTTGTAATAAAGTTTACTGCTCCTAAAATTGATGAAACACCGGCTAGATGTAATGAAAAAATGGCTAGATCTACTGACCCTCCACCATGGGCAATTGCTCCTGCAAGTGGAGGGTAAACTGTTCATCCTGTTCCTACACCACTATCCATTATTGATGATGTAATTAAAAGGGTTAGTGATGGTGGTAATAGTCAAAAACTTATATTATTTATTCGTGGAAAAGCTATATCTGGTGCTCCAATTATTAAAGGGACTAATCAATTACCAAACCCTCCAATTATGATAGGTATTACTATAAAGAAAATCATTACAAATGCGTGGGCTGTAATGATAACATTGTAGATTTGATCATCCCCAATTAGAGATCCTGGTTGCCCAAGTTCTACACGAATAATTATACTTATTGATGTTCCTACTATTCCTGCTCATGCTCCAAATATAAAATATAAAGTTCCAATATCCTTATGGTTTGTTGAAAATAATCATTTTTGCGGTGAGATGGCTGAATTTATAGGCAATAGACTGTAAATCTATTTATGGGAACTATTCTCTCTCACCAGATTATTTTATTGGTCTTATATTCAATTATGATTCTAGACTGCAATTCTAGGGGTGTAAAGTTTTACTAAGGCCTAAAAGATCCTTCTTTTAATTCTAACTTTGAAGGTTATTAGTTTATTTAACTTAAGTCCTTAGTATAATGAAGTTAGTGTTGATGAACAGATTAATCCTATTGTTGAAATTATTACTATGAAAGGTAAAATTAATATTGTTTTTTCATTTTTAATTCTTATTGACCAAGAATTTTCTGTATATGATAGGATTAAAGCTGAAAATCTAATTCGCAGATAGTAGTAAAGTGTAATGGTTGTTAATACTACTATAATTGTTATGATTGTAGTTATGTTATTTTCGATAAGTATTTGAATAACAATTCATTTAGGTAAAAATCCAAGAAAAGGTGGTAGTCCACCCAGCGACAGTATTGTCAGAAATATTATAAATTTAATTTCTGTTTTTATATTACCTGCTGAGTAAATTTGATTTAATATGGATAAATTTATGCTTTTGAATATGAGAATTAAAATTACTCTTAGTAATGAGTAAGTTAAAAAATATAATTCCCATACATTTTCTCTCACAATTAACGATCTAATTATTCATCCTAAATGTCTAATTGATGAATAGGCTAAAATTTGCTTTAATGATGTTTGATTTAACCCTCCTATTGCTCCAATAAGAATTCTCAGAATATTAACTAAGAAGATGAATATTCTTATTTGGATGCAATATGACAAAACTATTATTGGGGCAATTTTTTGTCATGTTATTAGAATTAAGCAATTAATTCATCTTGATGCTCTTATTACTTCTGGAAATCAAAAGTGAAATGGAGCAGCCCCAATTTTTAATAATAATCTTGATCAGATTATTATTGATGAGATTATTTGTTTTTCTCATCTAATTGTAAACTTTATTTGAATCAGCAAAATTGAAAATAATAATATTGTAGAGGCTATTGCTTGAACAATAAAATATTTAATTGCTGATTCATTTATTATCATGTTTATATTATTTGTTAATATGGGAATAAACGAGAGTAAGTTGATCTCTAGTCCTATTCAAACTCCTAATCAGGAATTTGATGAAATGGACAGGATCGTTCCTATCAATAATGTTGATAGGAAGAGAAGTTTTGTAGAGTTGTTGTTCATTAAAAAGGAGAGGATTGATGCCTCTATAAACGGGGTATGAACCCATTAGCTTAATTAGCTTACCTTTTTATTACATAAAAGTGTATGATGCACATTAGTTTTTGATACTAATGGAGATAGTTTAATTCTATCTTATGTAATGTTAATGGAGGTAAATTTAAATTACTTTATTTATCCTATCAAGATAATCCTTTAATCAGGCACTCCATT